ATCGTATCGATTCTTATCAAAGAAAGACAGGATTAACCGAGGCTGTTCAAACAGGCATAGGGCAACTAGACGGTATTAACGTAGCAATTGCGGTTATGGATTTTCAGTTTATGGGGGGTAGTATGGGATCCGTCGTCGGGGAGAAAATTACCCGTTTGATTGAATACGCTACTAAAGAATTTCTACCTCTTATTATAGTGTGTGCTTCCGGAGGGGCACGCATGCAAGAAGGAAGTTTGAGCTTGATGCAAATGGCTAAAATATCTTCTGCTTTATATGATTATCAATCAAATAAAAAGTTATTCTATGTACCAATCCTTACATCTCCTACTACCGGTGGGGTGACAGCTAGTTTTGGTATGTTGGGGGATATCATTATTGCTGAACCCAATGCCTACATTGCCTTTGCGGGTAAAAGAGTAATTGAACAAACACTGAATAAAACAGTACCCGACGGTTCACAAGCGGCTGAGTATTTATTCCAGAAGGGCTTATTCGATCTAATCGTACCACGTAATCCTTTAAAAAGCGTTCTGAGCGAGTTATTTCAACTCCACACTTTCTTTCCTTTGAATCAAAATTAAAACATTAAGTTCAATTTTTTTGAGCAAACAAGTAATTAGTTTATCGGAATCCAAGTCAAAATTAGACGAATGGGGTTTTCTTTGTTGACATAAGATCTAATTGTATAAAGAATCAAAAGTCACAGAAAATCGAAAATCCGCCCCCTTTTCTATATTCCTTTTTCTATATTCCTTATTATTGATTTGATCAAGAAGCCTCTATTAACAAGATAAAAGATGAAATTCTTATAATTAGGCAAAAAAAATATCTTCTTCTCGTCATATATAATTAAACTCTAGAAAATATAGAATTTTTTATCTTTCTATATCTTACGATAATCCTATTTTGACTAAGAATCCCTACTGGATGGGATTCTAACAAACCCCTCAATTCAATATAAATAGAATCTAAATAAGTAGAATCTAATTCATTTTTATTCATTTTTAAGAAACTTTTTGCTTAATAAATGAAATTCGAAGACAAGAGCAAAAAATGAATAAAATAAGATATCATCCATATCCTTTCAAATCCTTCATGTAGAAAGTACATTATATACTCACTTAGATAGATACTTATATCTATAGATATTAAGTAATAATAATTTCAATTTAGAATTATCAAATTATAATAAGTAAGATATCCTTATACTTATATATAATAAGATATATATTATATTATAAATTCTAAATAATAATAACAGGTACAAATAGTAAATCGAGGTACCCATTCTATGACAACTCTTAACTTTCCCTCTGTTTTGGTCCCTTTAGTAGGCCTAGTATTTCCGGCAATCGCAATGGCTTCTTTATTTCTTCATGTTCAAAAAAACAAGATTGTTTAGAGCCGATGGCACAAAATCTCATCTCTTTTTTTTTCAATTGACGTTTGTATCATAACACAGATATCCATTTAGCAAAATATGGTATAAATATGGTATAAGCGGCTTCCGCCGAAAAATTCTTATGTCTCCAGAAAATGCTATGTTCTAGCTATTTTCAAATAGACCCGAATCGGCGGATGGCTGAACTGTAACGTTGGTCTATCTATATGTATGTGGCTATCTTTAGTGAGATAATACGAAGGGTATGTTATTAGTTTAGATCTAACCAATTTAATGAATTACTCCTAAAGGTTCACATCAAACTAGTGCTAGTTGATGCGAGTTACTTCGGAAACAAACGGACTAAAGTCAAATTCATTTGGGGTATTCTCTCAATTCCAAAAAAGCAACGGGATCAAGTATGAGTTGTCGATCAGAACATATATGGATAGAACCTATAAAGGGGGCTCGAAAAACAAGTAATTTCTGCTGGGCTATTATCCTTTTTTTAGGTTCATTAGGATTCTTGTTGGTTGGAACCTCGAGTTATCTTGGTAGAAATTTGATATCTTTATTTCCGTCTCAGGAAATCGTTTTTTTTCCACAAGGAATTGTGATGTCTTTCTATGGGATCGCGGGTCTTTTTATTAGCTCCTATTTGTGGTGCACAATTTCGTGGAATGTAGGTAGTGGTTATGATCGATTTGATATAAAAGACGGAATAGTGTGTATCTTTCGTTGGGGATTTCCTGGAAAAAATCGTCGGGTCTTTCTCCGATTTCTTATAAAAGATATTCAATCCGTCAGAATAGAAGTTAAAGAGGGTATTTATGCTCGGCGTGTCCTTTATATGGATATCAGAGGCCAGGGAGCCATTCCATTGACTCGTACTGATGAGAATTTTACTCCGCGGGAAATGGAACAAAAAGCTGCTGAATTGGCCTATTTCTTGCGTGTACCAATTGAAGTATTTTAAGAAATGAGCCGATAAATGAATGCTTTCAGCAGGAGGGCAAAAACGCAAGAATCCTTTTTTTCTAGAACATAACTTAATTGAGGTTTCTTCAGAACATTCATTCGAGTCAAAGCAGACATATATGGAACAAGTATAAAAAAACTCTTTTGGGGATCTTTTATATGTATCGAAATATCCACAACTCAATAAAAAAATAATAATAAACAAATCGAAATATCTCATAATCAACCATTTCGAAATAAGGAATCCCCCCTTTTTCATTGTTGGAATTGAGACTTTAGATTCAGATAGAGCATATCTTGTCATTTTTTCGACGCTTCTTTTTGTGCTCCTTAATGACCAAAAAATTGGATCTCTTATAATGATAACTAGCCAATTTCTGTCGTTTTTTGCCACTCATTTTTCACAATATTTTTCAGAAAATTCCCTCAATTATTCTATCCCTGACTATTCATAGTAAGTTAAAATTTTTCGAAATATTAGAGATTTTTATATAATGATAGAAAAGGAGTTCTTTCGTATCAAAATCTGAATAATATTCATATTCATTATTTAAAGTTTTCGGGGCATTCATCGAAAGGAGATATGTGCTTCAAATTTGACTATAGGGAAACAATATTTTTTGATTATTTATTCATTCGAATTTTTCGTCTATTTTTGTATTTTTTTCTAGATTCAAGGCCTAATTCAAGGCCTAACTACGAAATCACAAATAAAAAATAGTGAATAGATTCATAGGTTCGATAACTTGTAATAGAATTGATGCGTGAGAGAAATAAGAAATATTAGATTACATAGAGTTGACGAATGAGATGGGTTCATTAACAATTCACAGATGAAAAAATGGCAAAAAAGAAAGCATTCACTCCTCTTTTATATCTTGTATCTATCGTATTTTTGCCCTGGTGGATTTCTCTCTTATTTCAAAAAAGTCTGGAATCGTGGGTTACTAATTGGTGGAATACTAGGCAATCCGAAACTTTTTTGAATGATATTGAAGAAAAGAGTATTCTAGAAAAATTCATAGAATTAGAGGAACTCCTCTTCTTAGAGGAAATGATCAAGGAATACTCGGAGACACATCTACAAAACCTTCGTATAGGAATTCACAAAGAAACAATCCAATTAATCAAGATACAAAACGAGGGTCGTATTCATACGATTTTGCACTTCTCGACAAATATAATCTGTTTCATTATTCTAAGTGGTTATTCTATTTTGGGTAATAAAGAACTTGTTATTCTTAACTCTTGGGCCCAGGAATTCCTATATAACTTAAGTGACACAATAAAAGCTTTTTCTCTTCTTTTATTAACTGATTTATGTATCGGATTTCATTCGCCCCATGGTTGGGAATTGATGATTGGCTTTGTCTACAAGGATTTTGGATTTGTTCATAATGATCAAATTATATCTGGCCTTGTTTCCACTTTTCCAGTCATTCTAGATACAATTTTAAAATATTGGATTTTCCGTTATTTAAATCGTGTATCTCCGTCACTTGTAGTGATTTATCATTCAATGAATGACTGAAAAATGATCTACCTAATCCAATTATAATGTTTCTTACTTTGCAGTTGTACCATTGAAAATCCCTTTCTATTTCTACCCATCCCGGAGATTCATCCTATATTCCTATAGATTAATCGAGTCAAATTATTCCAGTAAATAACAGAATCGTGGATCCAGTAAATAACAGAATCGTGGATAGGAAACTCCATTAGTGACCTACCCCAATTTATTGTAGAAATTTTCGGGATCAATGATTGGACCATGCAAACTAGAAATACTTTTTCTTGGATAAAGGAACAGATTACTCGATCTATTTCCGCATCGCTCATGATATATATAATAACTCGTACATCCATTTCAAATGCATATCCCATTTTTGCACAGCAGGGTTATGAAAATCCACGAGAAGCGACTGGGCGTATTGTATGCGCCAATTGCCATTTAGCTAATAAACCAGTGGATATTGAGGTTCCGCAAGCGGTACTTCCCGATACTGTATTTGAAGCAGTTGTTCGAATTCCTTATGATACGCAACTGAAACAAGTTCTTGCTAATGGTAAAAAGGGAGGTTTGAATGTGGGGGCTGTTCTTATTTTACCAGAGGGTTTTGAATTAGCCCCTCCCGATCGTATTTCCCCCGAGATAAAAGAAAAGATGGGTAATTTGTCTTTTCAGAGCTATCGCCCCAATCAAAAAAATATTCTTGTCATAGGCCCTGTTCCTGGTCAGAAATATAGTGAAATCACCTTTCCTATTCTTTCCCCGGACCCCGCTACTAAGAAAGACATTCACTTCTTAAAATATCCTATATACGTAGGTGGAAACAGGGGAAGGGGCCAGATTTATCCTGACGGGAGCAAAAGTAACAATACAGTTTATAATGCTACAGCATCAGGTATAGTAAGCAAAATCCTACGAAAAGAAAAGGGGGGATACGAAATAACCATAGCGGATGCGTCGGATGGGCGTCAAGTGGTTGATATTATCCCTCCGGGGCCAGAACTTCTTGTTTCAGAAGGCGAATCTATCAAATTGGATCAACCGTTGACAAGTAATCCTAATGTAGGCGGATTTGGTCAGGGAGATGCAGAAATAGTACTTCAAGATCCATTACGTGTACAAGGCCTT